TATGTGTGGATGAGGAGATTTTCTGGTTACGGATCCAATTCCAATAGACGTATTGAACGTTCCCTTTGGCTTGCATCCAGTAGGAATTGAACCTACGAATTTGCCAATTATGAGTTGGGCGCTTTAACCATTCAGCCATGGATGCGTAACGGGGATCGTAATACATCATAAATAAAGAAATTCGACTCTACATAAACGTGAGAATCTAAGGATCAAAATCTATGTTTCCACATCTGTGTATCTGTTTACGAAATAAAGAATTGGGGTATTATCCTATTATATATGTATCTGTTTACGAAATAAAGAATTGGGGTATTATCCTATTATATACTAGTTATTCTATTCTATCTCTTTGGTGTTATTGACATAAGAAATATCGCTTCTATCCTGTCCGGACTCTTATCTATTAACATAGATAACCTAGTTATTCTATTCATTGACTTTACGACGTTTCTCTTATCTATTAATAGATGTATCTGTTTACGAAATAAAGAATTGGGGTATTATCTTAGAAAATAATGGTATGATCCAAGTTCGTCTAAAACGACGAGGAGGTAAAATGAGGCACAAGCATTTGCACTGTCTTTGTCGGGCTCTTGTTCAGTCTTTTTCTGGCTTATCTGTTGGTCTGGATTGTCGAAACGGTTACCTGGTTCTTACGCGTCCTCTGGATAACGGCGAAAAAGAACTGCAGAGTCTTCCAAAAAGTCCTGTATTTTCTTTTCGTGATCGCTCTCATCGTACTATATTATTACTTGTGAACTAAAAATTCCTTACGAATTCGATCATATTGACAATACTCTCTTTATCCGGAAATAGAATATAACTAGATTCGAATCGAATTGTCTTCTGATATAATGGAAATTCGGATTGGTTTATTAAATAAGGATCTTGTCATACAAATATCATATATCATAAATAAACAAATATCATAAATAAAGAAATTCGACTTTACGTCGTAATGAAAAAGATGAAAAAAAAACAACTATATATTATTTATATAATTCTTAGGAGGGAATTAATATGAAAAAACAGCAAGCACGCGATTTATTCAAATTCTGGATCTTCGAATTGCGAGAGGCTTTGAGAGAGCTCAAGAATTCTCACGATTCGTGGACCAACACTCACATTTTTTTGCAGCAAGAGAATTTATTGAAACTGTTCGATCCGCTAATTTGGAGTATTGTGTTTTCACAGGATTCGTGGGCAAAGACTCGATGGTCCACGAGGATCAGAAATACATTCGTTGTAGTACTGCTTGCGGCCCTTATACATCATCTGAATCAAAATATGGTCAAAAGAAAAAATATCTATTTGATGGGTCTTCTTCCTATACCGATGAATTCCGTTGGACCCATAAATGATGCATTGGAAGAATCTTTTTGGTCTTCCAATATTGATCGGTTAATTGTTTCGCTCCTGTATCTTCCAAAGGGGAAAAAGATCTCGGAGAGTTGTTTCATGGATTCGAAAGAGAGGACTTGGATTTTCCCAATAACGAAAAAGTGTATCAGGCCTAAATCGAACGGGGGTTCGCGGCATCGGAGCAACCGGACCCGAAAAAGGAGGGATTCGCGGCGTTGGAGCAACTGGATCAAAAAAAATAGGGATTCTATTTGGAAGAGAAAAAATAGGGATTCTATTTGGAAGATATTGCATGAAACCGAGATAGCAGGATTGGATTCCATTAGATTGGATTCCATTAGTAAGGGGGATTCGGAATATGCCACATTGATCAATCAAAGAGAGATTCAACAAGGAAAAGAAAGATCGCTTCTTTGGGATCAAACGGAACGAACAGAGATCAAATTCGACCGATCCCCGAAATGCCTTTCTGGGGATTCGTCAATGTCCCGGCTATTCACGGAACGTGAGAAGCCGATGGAGAATCATCTGCGTCCGGACGAAACCGAACAATTTCTTAGGAATCCTACAAGATCCATTCGTTCTTTTTTCTCTGACAGGTGGTCAGAACTTCATCTGTGTTCGAGTCCTACTGAGGGGTCGACTCGAGATCGCAAATTGTTAAAGAACCAACAAGATTTCTCTTTTGTCTCTGCCAGGAGAGCGGAAAATAAAGAAATGGTTGCTATATTCCCTATAATAATGTATTTACAAAAGACCGTATCAATTCATCCTATTTTATCAGATCCGGGATGTGATAGGGTTCCGAAGGATGAACCGGAGATGGACAGTTCCCATAAGATTTCCGTTTTCGAAGAGAGATTTGAAGAAATGGCAAATCTATTAATTCGATCAATAACTGAGCCGGATCTAGTGTATCATAACTTCGAATATGGCATTGAAAGGGAGCAAATAGGAAATGATACTCTGAATTATAGAACTGGAATGAAATATACGATCAACCAACATTTATCAAATTTGAAAAAGAGTCAATGGTTCGATTGGTCCAATGGGAGCAATAATTTGCAGGAACATTTGGAACATTTCGTTGCTGAGCAGAAGAGCACCTTTCCACGTTCTCAAGTTCAACAACTTGAATTTCAAGTTCAACAAGTTCAACAAGTTCAACAAGTTCAATTGCAAGTTGCATTGCAAGTTGCATTGCAAGTTGAATTGCAAGTTGCATTGCAAGTTGAACAAGTTCAATTTCAAGTTCAACAAGTTCAAGTAGTGTTCGATCGCTTACGATTACGTATTCATCAATATTGGATTGATTGGTATTTGATTGATTGGTCCCAGGTTATCGACAAAAGAGAGTTGCCTAAGTCACTTCGTTTGCTTTTTTTCAAGGTACTTCGTTTCTTTTTGTCCAAGTTGCCTTTCTTTTTATTCAAGTCGAGTCGTTTGTTGTTGAAGTTTAATCCACTTCCTTTTTTGTTTCTGAGTTTCGGGAATACCCCCATTCATAGGTCTGAGATCCGCGTTTATGAATTGAAAGGCCCGAATGATCGACTCGGCAATCCCGTGTTACAATTCCTAGGTGTTCATAAAATTGTTCATTTGAACAAATTGAAACCCTTCTTATTGGATTTGGATGATCATGATATTTCCCAAAAAGGGAAATTCTTGATCAATGGAGGAAGAATATCAGCATTTTTGTTCAATAAGATACCAAAGCGGATGATTGACTCATTCCATACTCGAAATAATTGCAGCAAATCCGCGGATTCCTATTTCTCCATGATATCCCACGACCGAGACAATTTGCCGAAGCCGGCGAAACCGTTTGATAGAAGTTCCTTGATATCTTCTTTTTATAAAGCAAATCGACTTCGATTCTTGAATAATCGACATCACTTCGGGTTCTATTGTAACAAAATATTCCCTTTTTCTGTGGAAAGGTCCCGTATCAATAAGTATGATCTTACATATGGCCAATTCCTCAATACCTTGTTCATTGACAATAAAATATTTTCTTTGTGCGTCGGTAAAAAAAAAGCTGTTTTTGGGGCGAGAGATACTATTTCACCAATCGATTCACAGGTATCTAACATATTCATACCGAATGATTTTCCACAAAGTGGTGAGGAAACATATAACTTGTACAAACCTTTCCGTTTTCCAATTCGATCCACTCCATTCGTTTGTAGAGCTCGTTACTCGATCGTAGACATTTCTGGAACACCTCTAACAGAGGAACAAAGAGTCCATTTTGAAAGAACTTATTGTCAACTTCTTTCCGATATGAATCCATCTGATTCAGAAGGGAAGAACTTGCATCAGTCTTTCAATTTCAATTCAAACAAGGGGTTGATTCACACTCCCTATTCTGAGAAATATTTACGATCGAAAAAGAGAAAAAAACGGAGTCTACGGAGTCTTTGTTGGGTTGAGGAAAGAGCCCAACTTCAACGAAGTCTATCCAAAAAATGGAATCTGTTCCAAACATATATGCCATACTTCTGTACTTCGATAGGGTACAACTATCTAAAATGGGTCCTTTTCGATATTTTTTCAGACCTATTGTTGATACTAAGGCTCCGTGGTCTACAATTTGTATCTATTTTTCATGATATTATGGCTGTTTCTCAGAAAAAATGGATGAAGCAGAAAAAATGGCGGGCGGTTTTGGATCAGATAAGTGAGATTTCGACTAAGTGTTTCCATGACATTCTTCTGATTGAAGAACCCCTTCAACGAGATAATGAGTCACCCGTTCAATTGCTATCGGCACATCTGAGATCACCCAATCCCGAGGCATTACTCTGTTCAATCCTTTTTCTTCTTCTTGTTGCTGGATATCTAGTTCATAGAGATCTTGTGCTTGCTTCCGGAGCCTCTAGTGAGTTACAGACAGAGTTCAAAAAGAGCAAATCTTTGATGATTCCATCATACATGATTGAGTTGCAAAAACTTCTGGATGGGGATCCTCTATCTGAAGAGAATTCTTTCTGGTTAACGGATCTCTTTCTAGTTGCTCTAAGCCAATTAGTCGATTCTCTAGAAGAAATATGGCGTTCTGCTTCTGGGTTCAAATCAAGACGTTCTAAGAAGAAACTCATCCATATTATGGATCTCATAAGTATCATACCAAATCCCATCAATCAAATCACTTTTTTGAGAAATAGGAGACATCTAAGTCGTACAAGTAAAGAGATCTATTCATTGATACGAAAAAGAAAAAACGTGAAGGGTGCTTGTATTTGGAGTGATGATAATACAATAGAATCCTGGCTTGGGAACAGTGATTTGATTGAGGATAGAGAGAGAGAATTTGTGGTTCAGTTCTGCAACTTAACGAGAGAAAAAAGAATGGATCAAATTCTATTGAGTCTGATTCATAGTGATCCTTTATCAAAGAATGGTTCTGGTTATCAAATGATTGAACAGCCGGGATTAGTTTACTTACGATACTTAGTTGACATTCATAAAAAGAATCTAATGAATTATGAGTTCAATAGATCCTGTTTAGCCGAAAGACGGATATTCCTTGCTCATTCTCAGACAAGCACTTATTCACAAACCTCGTGTGGGGTGAATCGTTTTCATTTCCCATCTCCTGGAAAACCCTTTTCGCTCCGCTTAGCCCTATCCCCCTCGAGGGGTATTTTATTGATAGGTTCTATAGGAACTGGACGCTCCTATTTGGTCAAATACCTAGCGACAAACTCCTATCTTCCTTTCATTGCGGTATCTGCGAATCCATTTTACACTGAAAGGATTCCTTTTGATTATCTCGATCCTGATGATATTGATCTTGATGAGGATACCCCTATGTGGGACGATAGTGATGACTATGCTTTTGATGATAGTGTCAAGAAGCGCGATCCTATCTTTTCTTATAAGATGGGTGATACGAAGCTGCTAACTAAGGCGAATACGCTAGCTAGTAATATGGCGTCGGAACTGGGCGAGACTTCTTTTGATCTTACCCTTCCATTTGAATTGGCAAAAGTGATGTCTCCTTGCATAATCT